CCCTTTGCTGTTCAAACTGAATCGTTTCATTTTTGTAATTTTCTAATTGTTCCAAAGTCTTATAAGTTGAATTAACCAAATTGAATTTGTCTCGCTCTATCTCCGAATATCCAGTCACCCGAAACTGATCTGCTTCCATTTCCACTTTCCGTAAGCGCGCTTTGGCTTTTTCCAGCTGCTCAACGGCCCCTTCCCGCAGTTCTTCTGAATTTCGAATAGTATTCAAGATCCTCTGTTTTCGATTATCTAATAAATCACTTAATGAAAGTAGATTATCTTTCCGTTTATTTTAAAACTTCCATAATCCCTTCCCGAACCAAACATGAATCTTTCGCTTCATTTGGCTCTCACGCTCAATTATTTCAAGTAAATTCTCATAGCTTTTTTTATGAATGTAATGAGCCTATCCTCTCTTCTTTATTCAAAGTCCAAAAAAATGAAAAAAAAAAAACGAATCTAATGCAAAACTAAAATACTTGGAGGACTCTTCTGACAAAATCAAAAAAATATGTAATTGTCAGCAAAGTTGTTTCTTTTTTTCTTCAGTCCAAATCCAAAAAATTCTTTTTCCTTATACAACTTATACATAAGGCATAGGTCGTCGCTTCCGCATTGGATAAAAGAAGGAAAATCCCCTTTTTTAGAATAAGCGGTTCAAATCATTTTATCGAGATGAGTGTTCTATATCGATAAAATATTCATTTTGAAACCATCTCTATATTAACATAGGGATAGAAAGATTACCATGCTGCGCCTAGACTTCAAACGATTTGCTTTAACCATCTTAACAGCCCCTCATTTTTGGTTGCTAGAAAATCAAAGTCAATTTGCCAATTAATCACGAAATGCTATGGTTCTTACATATAATTTTTTAAGAAGTAATTCGCGAGATCATGCACCTTTCTTTCCTAGTTATACCGAAAAGGGGTACAGCTGATTGGATCCAGCCTATTCGTGAAATAAACAACTCACACACACCCCCTTTCCAAAAAAGATCAATACACCAATCACTACACTTAGATTTATTGGATTTGTTGCTAAAATATCGGTATTAAATCCGAAACTCCCAGCAGATGACCAGTGGCCCAAAGAAAGGAAAGAATCGGTTACATTTTTCATATAATCTCCTCTATGACTAAAAAATTGACCAGAGTTCTTTTTCTATCACTTTGGCCCTCTTATTTATTATTTTAGAATTATTTATTCTTTTTTTTTTTTTGAGTCAAAAAATATTCGAATTATAGTTATAAAGTATGAACTGCTCCTTGATTGCTGCAACACTTCATAAAAAAAGTTTCTCTTAACTACGAACGGGAAAGATGAAAGAGAGTTGGTATGCTAATTCCTCATCTGCAAATCAACCCTTCCCGTAACTTATTTTCTCAACGAATAAGGAATTGTAGTAGGGAAATCTTGAGCTAATTTGAAAAAGCAAACGACAAGTCCAAGGCAATAAAATAGGAAAAATATGTGTTTTTTTCTAAGATTAAACAATTAAACAAAAGGATTCGCAAATAAAAGTGCTAATGCTACAACCAATCCATAAATCGTTAAAGCTTCCATAAAAGCTAGACTAAGCAATAGAGTACCTCGTATTTTCCCCTCTGCCTCGGGCTGTCTCGCGATACCCTCTACGGCTTGACCCGCAGCAGTCCCTTGACCAATTCCAGGTCCAATAGAAGCAAGCCCTACAGCCAATCCAGCAGCAATAACGGAAGCAGCAGAAATCAGTGGATTCATGATGAGTTCCTCGTACCAACAAAAAGAAATGGTTAATGATACAATCAGCCAATGAATTATGACTTAATTATTCCATCGATAAGATTCATCCAGTCGAAGTAACTAAGAACTTCGAATTTAAGTAAGAATATTATTGAATAATCCGAACTACTTCGAGATCTCTTTTTTCGGTTCTATCCACAGAGTTTTTGTGAAGTCATAGAACTTTCGTTCTTCCATTTCTTGGTTCCAAACTCTTATTTTAATTCTTTCATCTTTTCTTGATTTCATCTCTTTATTCGTCCAATTCACAGCCACAACGCTAGGAAAGGACTTCTATTTGAACCCAAGCATAGTAGTAAGGAAAATGAAATATATCTTTAGTTCCTATATAACTAGTCAATATCTAATATCACATATACATGTCTTTCTTCCATAATGTAAACCATTAGATTCAATTGGATTCAAGAAGCAATTCATTTTTTTAGGAATCCCCCCCTTTTTTTTAATTCTTTTCTCCCTTCCGTTTTCTTTATCATTATTCCAACCGAATACAGTCTAAATGGACTAATGAAATTGATTAGTGCGAATTATTGCATAGAAATATCACTATTTGATTGATCTAAGTTCATGCAATTTATTATTTAATAATATTTTGTCAATTGTTGAATAAAATCAACTCTAAAGTAGAACCCTTTCTCCTGTTTTTTATTTAATCACACGTCGTAAACATCTATCTTATTCAAATTATGATTGGAATAAGAAGATTGGCTGACCGACCAATCTACTAGAAGGTCAATATTCGCCGAAAGGGTAGGATGCTAAGTGGACGAAAGGATAATTTTAGGAAAAAGATCTAAAAGATCTCTTTTTTTTTTTTTTACAACTCTCTAATATCGTAATTTTTTATTTTTTTGTTCCTATTGCTTTCTATCGTATATAGAGTCTTCTATATTTCTATTCCTTAAGTAAATATTTTGAGCCGCACATACATTGCTTTGTGCTAAGAAAAAGACTATTTCAATGATGGCCCTCGATAGATTCACCTATATAAGCCGCGGCTAAAGTTGCAAAAATAAGAGCTTGAATACCACTTGTAAATAATCCAAGGAACATGACAGGGATAGGAACCACTGAAGGTACTAAAGAAACAAGAACAACAACTACTAATTCATCCGCTAAAATATTTCCGAAAAGTCGAAAACTAAGTGATAAGGGCTTTGTGAAATCTTCTAAGATATTAATGGGTAAAAGAATTGGGGTTGGTTGAATATATTTCGCGAAATAACTTAATCCCTTTTTGTTAAGACCTGCATAGAAATATGCCACTGACGTGAGTAAAGCCAAAGCAACAGTAGTATTTATATCATTCGTGGGTGCGGCTAACTCTCCGTGAGGCAATTCTAGGATTTTCCAAGGTAAAAGAGCTCCAGACCAATTAGAAACAAAAATAAATAGAAACATAGTTCCAATAAAAGGAACCCAAGGGCCGTATTCTTCTCCAATTTGAGTTTTACTCACATCTCGAATGAATTCAAGAACATATTCGAAGAAATTCTGACCCCCAGTCGGAATGGTTTGTGGGTTCCGAAGAGCTATAGTAGCTGAACCTAATAAGATAGCAATTACAACCCAAGAGGTAATAAGTACTTGGCCATGGACTTGGAAACCCCCTATTTGCCAATAGAAATGTTGGCCTACTTCCACACCGGATATATCGTATAACCCCTTTAGTGTGTTAATGGAACATGATAGCACATTCATATTGCCCTCTGAAAAAAAATATAACTTTAAACAAAATTATTTTGATTCAACCATTCTTTGTCTACTTGAGTTGGATATTTTCAATATCAAAACATTTTTAGAATACTAATTAATCACATAATATCCCCAGTTATTTTGATCTATTTTAGTTAAAAAATTCATAAATAATAACCGATTCCAGTTCAATAAATCTATAGGATTTTCAAAATAAAATTGATCTTATTATTAATCCTTCTTATTAATCAAGGATTTCTTATATAGCTTATAGCTAGAACGGCCCTCACAAATTGCGAATACTAATTTCTTAAGAATTAAGCGGATTGAAGATCTCGCGTCATCATTCGCCGGAATCGGAAGATCTGCAAGGTCGGGGTCACAATTTGTATCGATTAAACAAATTGTTGGAATTCCCAAAGTGATACACTCTCGCAGAGCCGTATATTCCTTATGCTGATCAACGATGATTACAATATCGGGTACGCCTGTCATATATTTAATTCCGCCCAGATATGTTTGCAGGCGGGATAATTGTCTTGTCACCACAGCCGCATCTTTTTCCGGAAGGCGGTTGAGCCTTCCTGTTTTTTGTTCCATTCTCAAGTCCCTGAACTTACGAAGTCTCCGTTCTGTATTGGACCAATTCGTTAACATCCCGCCGAACCATTTTTGATTAACACAATGACACCGGGCCTTTATTGCAGCCCATGCTACGGAACCAGCTGCTTTTTTTGTTGTACCAACAATCAAGAATTGTTTTCCCCTACTTGCTGCATCAAAAACCAAATCGCAGGCTTCGGATAAAAAACGAGCAGTTCTCGTAAGATTTGTAATATGAATACCTTTACGCTTTGCAGAGATATAAGGTGCCATTTTAGGATTCCATTTCCTAGTACCATGCCCCAAATGAACGCCTGCCTCCACCATCTCTTGCAAGTTGATGTTCCAATATCTTCGTGGCATTTCTCCCCAACCCCCCCTTGTTTTTTTTTTTCAAAAAAAAAAAGAGACGAGGAACTCTGAACTGAAATAAATAATTGTTCCGATGGAACCTTTTCTTTTACCGTAGATTGACCCTAGATAGACGAACAAGCCATTAGTCTTTTCTATTGCTTACTATTTTGATTACCAACTCAAATGGCTGCACCAAATAGTCAAAAAGATAAATCCGCTTTTAGAAATCATTAAATTCTAGAAATGATTGTTCCGGCCTATCGTGGAAATTCTTTTCTTTCAAAGAATCAAAGAATTTTCTGTGGTGAAACAAAATATCTCTCATTCCCCCCTCGAATAGATTGTTTTTTTTTGTTTCCAAGGGGCTCTTGGTATGTTGTTTTGAGGGGAGTATTAATCCTTTCAATCCGGTACCGGCGGGTATCATACCCCCCAAAACAACGTTCTCTTTCAGGCCTTTCAACCAATCGATTCGACCCCGGAGAGCTGCTTTTGCTAAAACTCGAGCAGTTTCTTGAAAACTCGCTTCAGATATGAAACTTTGAGTATTGAGAGATGCTCGTGTT